AGTAAATGAAATATTCAAATGATTTTTTATCGAATGACTATTCATCTATTGTATTTTTCATGTAAATATGTGCAACAAGGCTTTATGGAAAAAGGGTGGTTCAACTCGATGTTGTCCAAAAAAAAGGAGTTAGAATACGGGTATGGGCTAAGTAAATCAATGGGCAGCATTGGTTCTATTGAAAATACCAGTGTAAGTGAAGACCCGATTAGAAATGATATAGATAAAAACACTCTTAGTGGGAGCGATAGTGACAATTCTAGTTACAGTAATGTTGATCATTTAGTCGGCGTTAGAGACATTCATAATTTCGTACCTGATGATACTTTTTTAGTTAGGGATAATAATAGGGACAGTTATTTCATATGTTTTGATATTGAAAATCAAATTTTTGAGATTGACAATGCTCATTCTTTTCTAAGTGAACTAGAAAGCTCTTTTTCTAATTCTCGGAATTTTTGTTATCTAAATAGTGTATCTAATAGTGATGATCCCCACTATGATCCTTACATATATGATACTAAATATAGTTGGAATAAACACATTACTAGCTGTATTGACAGCTATTTTCGTTCTCAAATTTGTATTGATAGTTACATTTTAAGTGGTATTGTCAATTACAATGACAATTACATTTCTAGTTACATTTTTGATGAAAGCAGAAATAGTAGTGAAACCCAGAGTTCAAGTATAAAAACGAGTCCGGCTGGTAGTGAGTTAACTATAACAGAAACGGAAAATTCTAATGATCTAGATTTTACTCAAAAATATAGGCATTTATGGGTTCAATGCGAAAATTGTTATGGATTAAATTATAAGAAATTTTTTAAATCAAAAATGAATATTTGCGAACACTGTGGACATCATTTGAAAATGAGTAGTTCAGATAGAATAGAACTTTTGATTGATCCAGGTACTTGGGTTCCTATGGATGAAGATATGGTCTCTGTGGATACCATTGAATTTCCGTTGGAAGAGGAATCTTACAAAGATCGTATTGATTCTTATCAAAGAAAAACGGGATTAACTGAGGCTGTTCAAACAGGCACAGGTCAACTAAACGGTATTCCCATAGCAATTGGGGTTATGGATTTTCAGTTTATGGGGGGTAGTATGGGCTCCGTAGTTGGCGAGAAGATCACTCGTTTGATCGAATATGCTACCAATCGGTTTTTGCCTCTTATTCTAGTGTGTGCTTCCGGAGGAGCACGCATGCAAGAAGGAAGTTTGAGCTTGATGCAAATGGCTAAAATAGCTTCCGCTTTATATGATTATCAATCAAAGAAAAAGTTATTCTATGTATCAATCCTTACATCTCCTACTACTGGTGGGGTGACAGCCAGTTTTGGTATGTTGGGCGATATCATTATTGCCGAACCCAATGCCTACATTGCATTTGCGGGTAAAAGAGTAATTGAACAAACATTGAATACGACAGTACCTGAGGGCTCACAAACGGCTGAATATTTATTCCATAAGGGCCAATTCGACCTAATCGTACCACGTAATCTTTTAAAAGACGTTCTGAGTGAGTTATTTCAGCTCCACGCTTTCTTTTCTCTGAATCAAAATTCAATCAAGTGGATCCTTAATAAAAAAAAATATATTAATTAATCAAAATATAAATTATTATTTTTTTTTTTTATAAAACGAGTAGTTATTTAGTTTATAGAAATCAAAGCCAAAATCCATTCTACGGATTTTGGCTTGGTAGCATTTGATAACATAAGATTTAATTGTAAAAATAATTATGCGGATCATTTTTTTTTTACCGACATTCCCGATTACTAATCAGTAAAAACCTCTATCAAAAAAAAAAGAATGCATTCCTTCTTCCGCTAAATTAAAATTAGGCAAGGAGAATAAAGCGAATTTCACGTTCTCTTCTTATGTGTATATAATTCAAATATAGAAAATTTAAAAGTGAAAAGTACAGAATCTTGCATCTTTCGATATTTTTTTAGAATCCCCAGTTTTACTAAGACTCCCTATTCCCGGATCGGATTGTAACAAATTTTTCAGGAAGTTGTAAGAAACTCTTTCTTTATTTTATTCCATTTTATGAAATTCAAATTATAAGACAAAAACAAGATAATAAAAAAGGCGATTATCATATATATATATTTCATGTAGAAAGATGAAAAATTATATTTATTTAGTTCGACATTCCTTGCACTTATTTTATTATATTTATATATTTTTTATTATATCACATATACTCACTTAGATATGCTTAGTATAATTCTATATGAATTATAAATAATGATTATAAGATACCTTTATAACAATATAAATAACAATATAACAATAACAGGTAAAAATAGTAAACCCAGGTATCCATTTTATGACAAATTTACCCTCTTTTTTTGTGCCTTTCGTGGGCCTAATATTGCCGGCAATTGCGATGGCTTCTTTATCTCTTCATATTCAAAAAAACAAGATTTTTTAGATATCGATATGATGGGGCTAAATCTCATCTATTTTGTTTTTTTTTTTCAAGATTTAGACTTAGACCATAACACAGATATCTATTTCTTAGAATAAAATATGTGATGTGGTTTCCCCCGAACATAAAGAAACTATTATTGTTATTCGTGTGTAAACATGATATATGAGTAAATAAATTATAGCTATTTGCAACGAAATCAAATCGGGATCGGGGCGAATGCCTTAAATATAAAGTGAATATATCTATATGTATGTGGATATCTATAGGAAATCATACGAAATGGATATTATTATTTTATATCTAACCAATTCGATGAATTACTCCTAAAATAAAAGTTCACATCAGAATAGTGCTAGTTGATGAGAGTTATTTCGGAAACACACAAAAAGTCAAATTAATTTGGGTTATTCTCTCAATTTCAATAAAATGCAACTAGATCTAGTATGAATTGGCGATCAGAACATATATGGATAGAACTTATAGCAGGGTCTCGAAAAACAAGTAATTTCTGCTGGGCCTTTATCCTTTTTTTAGGTTCATTAGGGTTTTTATTAGTTGGAATTTCCAGTTATCTTGGTAGAAATTTGATATCTTTATTTCCGCCTACGCAAATCATTTTTTTTCCACAGGGGATCGTGATGTCTTTCTACGGAATTGCGGGTCTCTTTATTAGCTCTTATTTGTGGTGCACAATTTCGTGGAATGTAGGTAGTGGTTATGATCGGTTCGATAGAAAAGAAGGAATAATGTGTATTTTTCGTTGGGGATTTCCTGGAAAAAATCGTCGCATCTTCCTCCAATTCTTTATGAAAGACGTCCAGTCCATCAGAATAGAAGTGAAAGAGGGTATTTATGCTCGTCGTGTCCTTTATATGGAAATCAGAGGCCATGGCGCTATTCCTTTGACTCGTACTGATGAGAATTTGACTCCACGAGAACTTGAGCAAAAAGCTGCTGAATTGGCTTATTTCTTGCGTGTACCAATTGAAGTATTTTAAAAAATGAATTTAAACTGAAATGAAAAGAATGAATGCTTTTTTTTATTTTCAATAGAGAGATTATATCTTGTAGATTCTCTTTTTTTTTTTTGTTTTGTCAATCAATTTTTCTTTTTATCCCTTTTTGTACTTCTTAATTACCAAACGATTGGGATGCTTATAACGATAGCCTTTTTGTCTTGTTTTGGTAGTCATTTTTTTTATCAGAATCACAATATTCTTCAGAAAATTCTCTCAATTATTCCCGGACTATGCGTCTTTTTTTTTTTCAAAAAATTGGATATTTTGATAGAAAGAGAGTTCTTTCGTTTCAAAATCTGAATAATATTTGTTACTTGAAGGGGCTCTTTCATGCATTTCTTTATTGAAAGGGGTCACTCTCTTCGAATTTTAGCAAGTGATAGATTTGGAAACAATCTCTTTATTCGAAGTGGATTCTTTTTTATTCCATTTCTGTATTATTTATAAATTCAAGTACTAACCGCTGAATCATACACAAAAAAAGCGGGGAATAGATTCGTGGGCTCGATAACTTGTAATAGAACTGATCCTTGATAGGAATATTAGTTAGTATCGTATAGCGTCAACGAATGGGGTGAGTTCATTAAAAATTCAAAGACGAAAAAATGGCAAAAAAGAAAGCATTCATTCCCCTTCTATATCTTGCATCTATAGTATTTTTGCCCTGGTGGATCTCTCTCTCATTTACTAAAAGTCTGGAATCTTGGGTTACTAATTGGTGGGATACTAGGCAATCCGAAATTTTTTTGAATGATATTCAAGAAAAGAGTATTCTAAAAAAATTCATAGAATTAGAGGAACTCTTACTCTTGGACGAAATGATAAAGGAATACCCGGGAACACATCTAGAAAAGCTTCGTATCGGAATCTACAACGAAACGATCCAATTGATCAAGATGCACAATGAAGATTGTATCCATACGATTTTGCACTTCTCGACAAATATGATCTGTTTCATTATTCTAAGTGGTTATTCTATGCTAGGTAATGAAGAACTTGTTATTCTTAACTATTGGGTTCAAGAATTTCTATATAACTTAAGCGACACAATCAAAGCCTTTTCCATTCTTTTAGTAACTGATTTATGTATAGGATTCCATTCGCCCCACGGTTGGGAACTAATGATTGGATCTGTCTACAAAGATTTTGGATTTGCTCATAATGATCAAATTATATCCGGTCTTGTTTCTACCTTTCCGGTCATTCTAGATACAATTTTAAAATATTTGATTTTCCGTTATTTAAATCGTGTATCTCCCTCACTTGTAGTGATTTATCATTCAATGAATGACTGAAAAATGATTCACTGATCCAATTAGAATGGTTGGTTGTTACTTTGTACATAAGCAAAACATTCAAAACTGTACTTATTCTTTTTACTCATACAAGGGATTCGATTCCTCCTATATTCTATTCCATTACAATAAAATTCTTTTAGTACATAGCAGAATCATAGATAGGGAACTATACTAGACTAAGAACCTACCTAATTTTATTGTATAAATTTTCGATACCAATGATTGGACCATGCA